CTCCCTACAACTCATGAATTAAGAATTCGCACAACGACAAGGTCTACTCGACGGGAATTAGCCGTGAATGAAATCAAACCTTTCGCAGGAATCTTTCACAAAGACTATAATCAACTAATCAGAATGGTTCATTATTAGACCTAGACCATTTTGTATTTGATTCGCCAAATACATCATTATTGTATACTCGTTCCTATGTATGGCGCAACCCAATCCCAGTTTTTCCACTTTGTAATCCCGTCAATCGAAATATCTAACTAATAATAAATTCACTCTTGACAGTGATCTATGTTGTAGATGTAAATCCTAGAGGGGAATGGGGTTGGTTGAACTTGAAAATTCATGCATTGAATGAGTAAACAATGGAATTGGATTCCGTTGGATGCGACTGAAGTACTAACTGCTAACTCCTAGTTCTTTTTCAATTCCCGGAGCCATTTGGTCTCGCTCGGGGAATTTTTTTTTTGTTTGTCAAAAATTTGACCTCTTTCACTTGTTTATGATTATGAGAATCAATCCTACTCCTTCCGGTCCTGGGGTTTCTACACTTGAAGAAAAACAACCGGGGCGTATTGCTCAAATCATTGGTCCGGTATTGGATGTATCCTTTCCCCCCGGCAAGATGCCTAATATTTACACCGCTTTGGTAGTGAAGGGTCAAGATACTGCCGGCCAGCAAATTAATGTGACTTGTGAGGTACAGCAATTATTAGGAAATAATCGAGTGAGAGCTGTAGCTATGAGTGCTACAGATGGTCTGATGAGAGGAATGGATGTGATTGACACGGGAGCTCCTCTAAGTGTTCCAGTCGGTGGATCGACTCTCGGACGAATTTTCAACGTTCTTGGAGAACCTGTTGATAATTTAGGTCCTGTAGATATTCGAAAAACATCGCCTATTCATAGATCCGCGCCTGCTTTTATAGAATTAGATACCAAATTATCTATTTTTGAAACCGGGATTAAAGTCGTGGATCTTTTAGCGCCTTATCGTCGTGGGGGAAAAATAGGACTATTCGGTGGAGCTGGAGTGGGTAAAACAGTACTCATCATGGAATTGATCAACAACATTGCCAAAGCTCACGGGGGTGTATCCGTATTTGGCGGAGTAGGCGAACGTACTCGTGAAGGGAATGACCTTTACATGGAAATGAAAGAGTCTGGAGTGATTAATGAACAAAATATTGCAGAATCAAAAGTAGCTCTAGTCTATGGGCAGATGAATGAACCGCCGGGAGCTCGTATGAGGGTTGGTTTGACTGCCCTAACCATGGCAGAATATTTCCGGGATGTTAATAAACAAAACGTCCTTCTATTTATCGACAATATTTTCCGTTTTGTACAAGCAGGATCTGAAGTATCCGCCTTATTGGGCAGAATGCCTTCTGCTGTGGGTTATCAACCTACTCTTAGTACAGAAATGGGTTCTTTGCAAGAAAGAATTACTTCTACCAAAAAGGGATCCATAACTTCTATTCAAGCAGTTTATGTCCCTGCGGACGATTTAACCGACCCCGCCCCTGCTACGACATTTGCACATTTAGATGCGACTACCGTACTCTCCAGAGGACTCGCTGCCAAAGGGATCTATCCAGCAGTAGATCCTTTAGATTCCACGTCAACTATGCTACAACCTCGGATTGTTGGTCAGGAACATTACGAAACTGCGAAAAGAGTTAAGCAAACTTCACAACGTTATAAAGAACTTCAGGACATTATAGCTATCCTTGGGTTGGACGAATTGTCGGAAGAGGATCGTTTAACTGTAGCAAGAGCACGAAAAATGGAACGTTTCTTATCACAACCCTTCTTCGTAGCAGAAGTCTTTACTGGTTCTCCAGGGAAATATGTTGGTCTAGCAGAAACAATTAAGGGGTTTCAACTGATCCTTTCCGGAGAATTAGATGGTCTTCCTGAGCAGGCCTTTTATTTGGTAGGTACCATCGATGAAGCTACCGCGAAGGCTATGAACTTAGAAGTGGAGAGCCAGAAATGACTTTTAATCTTTGTGTATTGACTCCTAATCAAATTGTTTGGGATGCAGAAGTGAAAGAAATCATTTTATCTACTAATAGTGGCCAAATTGGTGTATTACCAAATCACGCCCCTATTGCCACCGCTCTAGATATAGGTATATTGAGAATACGTCTTAACGACCAATGGGTAAAAATAGCTCTCATGGGTGGTTTCGCTAGAATAGGCAATAATGAGATCACCATTTTAGTAAATGATGCGGAAAAAGATAGTGACATTGATCCACAAGAAGCTCAGCAAACTCTTGAAATAACTGAAGCTAACTTGAGTAGAGCTGAAGGCAAGAGACAAACAATTGAGGCAAATTTAGCTGTCAAACGAGCTCGGACACGAATGGAGACTCTCGATGTTATTTCACCTCTCCTTGGGACACCCAAATAATCCCACATTTATCCCACGGATTTGGATTCTTCCAATTGAATCCCCGACAATGTAGGGGGAATCTGGGCCAACCCAAAAAGAACTAGAATCCGAGGATTGGGGGGAATAAATACAAAAGATGGTGGGTAGCAAAACTTATGCGATACCAGTGCCTCTGGTATCGAATAAGTTCTACCTACTATTGGATTTGAACCAATGACTCTCGCCGTATGAAAGCAATACTCTAACCACTGGGTTAAGTAGGTCATTTATCATCACAAAGAGAAACAGAAGGGACCCATCATATCGATGGATTGATTATAGACGAAATCTTATTTCTACGCAATACCAATCTTTGGCATGGCAGGAAACAGATCCGAAGCTATCATGTGGGATATTATATTCATCTTGACAAGAAATTCTTTACATACTAAAATAGGTAGCACAAGGGCTATAGCTCAGTTAGGTAGAGCACCTCGTTTACACGCGCGCCAATGTTTTTCAGGGGAGTCCATCATGCAATCAACAGAATTGATATTATGGAGAAATCTAGGTCTTACTCTATGTATTCGAGGAAACAAGAGAACAATAGCTTGACTTTTGGTTCGGTCCGATTTGGGTGTCAATTTTAGGCTACAAATGGACCCCACCGTTGATTTCATAATTGATAAGGTAAATACCCAGTCCATTCAATGCTAGGCATAATTGAGTCTAAGGACCTCAAACTAATATCTTTTCGTCCTATGAACTTTAAGGTGTATAAAGTTTCATATTTGACTCTTTGAGCGGAGCGATAGAGACTTCATTTCACTTAGGTTAATCTAGGCCGGAAGCAGACCTATGTCAAGGTAACTCTTCTTTGAAACACTTTGGATCGCTTTGGATCAGCATTCAAATAATGAATCAGAGCACGTGGAGCCATCTCGTTATCTTTCTGTCAAGAAAAAGTATGGCAAACTATCTGATATTTATATCAGTTGATGAAAGAGCCCAATGCAACAAAAATGCACGTTGGGTCTTTGAAATAGTTCGAATCATTTCGATAATAAAAAGTTTGATCTGTTTTACCGAGAAAGTCTACGGTTCGAATCCGTATAGCCCTAATTTTGAATGAAAATAAATTTCAATAAAAAAAAGACTCACAGAGGACAGCCCAGCCGCCCTTTGCCTACTTTTTCTTTTTTTTGTTCGTTTAATTAACCCGAAGTTCCTCACACAGCCCTTTTTTGAAATATCGTGAACAATTTCTGTGGGGCGAGCCCGCCTATGATAGATCTATATTCATAGACGGAAGGTGCCCTATCTTTTGAGAGTTGCAGATTGCGTAACCGCGGGACGGGGGATAGCGAGAGTCTGGTGAGTCTACTCCGCCTCATGGATCGCCAGTGCTTCTCTTTGAAAGATCCTCAGTTCCTCGATTAAGTGAGAAATTTCTTCCGTTTTTAAGTGGATCTTGCTCTCAAGCTCCGCTTGAAATCGTGACAATTCATCTGAGGAGAGTTGCTGCTTAGATGTTTCATACCTCTTAAGCAAGTCCTTTTGCCATTCTAGGCAAAGTTCCTGATTTTCGCTTAACCGGACATATTTGTCATAGAGTTTCGCACTTAGTCTCATAGCTCGAATTCTCGACTCCTCCGTACTTGACTCCTCCAGTTCAACGCTTCTAAAATTAGGTCCCGATTGAGTTTGTTAGTCTGCTGGTCTTCCAGAAATTGAGAATCGATCCGAGGATCCGAATTTGACTCCTCCTGTTCAACACTTCCAAAATTAGGTACAGATTGAGTTTCTCTGTCAATCTTCTCTTTCAGTACAGCGGAATGACCCTTTGTGAGAACCATGCCGCGAGACCACCTAATAGTTGGGCGTTTTGCCCATTTTTCGTCCATTTTTCCAGTTCCTTCGTCAAGTATGAAACACTCGCGGTCGTTTTTGTCATCTTAGTTTGGGCCGGACTTATCCTCTCATGGAATCGATCCCTTTCATAGCCCCAAGGATGAGGGCCAAATGTAAGATTCCTTGGCACAGATTCGTCATTCTTTGATCCTCCTTTTGGATTTTGTATTAGTCATTCTCCTATTTGATTCTCCTTCTTTGTAGACTTCCGATACATACATAATTCCTAAGTTCGACCCTATTTGTACAAAAAGGAATCAAACCATAATACCCACAGAGGAGAGGACAGCCCAGCCTCTCTTTGCCTACTTTTTCAGTCTTTTTTTGTTCGTTTAATTAACCTGAAGTTTCTCACACAGCCCTTTTTTTGAAATATCGTGAACAATCTCGGTGGGTTGAGCACCCCTTTCGAGGAAATATAGAATAGAGGGAACATTTGAATAGGTTTGCTTCTGTTTCGGATCGTAAAAACCCACTTTCCCGAGATCTCGTCCTTCTCTTCGGGATTGAACATCAATTGCAACGATTCGATAGATGGCTCATTGGGATAGATAGAGATGAACAATGCCCCCCCCTAGAAACGTATAGGAGGTTTTATCCTCGTACGGCTCGAGAAAGAATGATTTGAATTGTATAGTTTATAGTTCCAAATTGATCTCTAATATTTTCAAATTCATTACTATGCTTTGATTCATTTTTTCTTCCGTCCTGAAAAAGAAAAATCATCCGTACTCATAACTCAAGTTGTCTAATTCTCAAAGAGCTAAAAGGAAAATCCTTAGACGTAGCCATTTCATTTATTGAGCTGTCTCTCACCTATTTTGTTTGTCTCGTTTAGAATCCCTTTTGTAATGGTTGAGACAATTAAAAAATGGTGTTTTCTTGTTCCAGGATCCTTTATCTTTGCTTTGAATCATTGGGTTTAGACATTACTTCGATGATTTTTAATCGTTTCAAAATGGCAGCAACGTACCTTTTGCGATTTCTTTCTAGAGAAGAATCATACGAACGGTGGATTCCCGTGTGCTAGACTTATGATCGAAATCCAAATCGTTTTCTCAATTCCAACAAAATCTCCTTGAAACTTTTGTTGAATTCGGATGTTTTCGATTGATTTCTTTCTATATTGAAGATATACTTACGAAGTTTTTACCATTTATTGATTGACACTAACCCTAGACCCTTTTCCCTGAGAAATGAAAAACACTTTTCGTTCTGCTCGAGCTCCATGAGATACTATTTACAACCTAACAAAAAAGGGTTGATCTAGTGGAACAGAACAAACTATGTCGAGCCAAGAAACATTTTTATTCCGATAAAAAATGGTGGATGTAAGGGTCCACACACGATCATGTCCTTCAAGTCGCACGTTGCTTTCTCCCACATCGTTTTAAACGAAGTTTTACCATAACATACCTCTTGTTTCAAACTCGTATGGAATTGATTCAATATGGAATCATGAATAATCATTGGCTCATATAGGCCCATAGCCCTTGTATACTTTAGACTTTTTTATATGTATTTTATGTGTATAGGTACGCATTTCGATGAGACCACTTAAAAAAAAAAGTGAAGCAGAAGATTCTAAAAACGAGTTTCGAATCGGACTGCTCTGGGACGGAAGGATTCGAACCCTCGAGTACCGGGACCAAAACCCGTTGCCTTACCGCTTGGCCACGCCCCATTTAGGCTTTTATTTCATACTAAGAAACAATAATATTGTTATTGGGTATTCGTCAATTTCCGCTCAAATCTCTATGAAATAGATTCGATTATTGCTAGGATTTCACACGTGTAGTTGTAGAATCCAACAGAATTTATTGATCATTACATATAATTCAATTAAGATAATGTATCAAAGTATTATTCCTTCTACTCTCGTTTGAGCAGGGAAGGCTTTTTGATTGGGTGATTCAAAGAAAAATAAACATTTTTGGTGTACCTTAATTACTTTATTTTTTTCCTTCTATCATATCACTCAATCAAAATACAATTAAAGAAGGAAATGTTTGTTATGCTGAATATCTTTAGTTTGATCTGTATCTGTCTTAATTCTGCCCTTCATTCAATTAGTTTTGTTTTCGCTAAATTGCCCGAGGCTTACGCTTTTTTGAATCCAATCGTAGATGTTATGCCAGTCATACCTGTTCTCTTTTTGCTCTTAGCCCTTGTTTGGCAAGCTGCTGTAAGTTTTCGATGATATTTTTACGACTGTCTTACCAACATTCCTAGTTTTTTAGGAGAAAAAGATTCTAATAATTGATAAGCTACGACAAGTCTTATATTAGGAACCCTCGATTCACACATAGAAATTTTGGGATCGCCTATTCCTCATTTTTACCTTCTACTTCCAGTGGCCAAGGACCCTACTAGTATTAATTAGGGTCCCCTAATATATATTGTATATAGAGAGAGCTGGGGCATGAAAGAGAATTTTGGTGAAAGAATCTTGTTACAAATGCATTTCTGAAACTGACTTTCTTTTGTAGAAAGCACTTCATTTCTTGGTGTCAAACAAAATAGGATATGCGGTCTAAAAATGGATAATCTATTCTCCCTTTTTCCAAAAATGATCTTGGAGATTTTGTAATGCTTACTCTCAAACTCTTCGTTTACACAGTAGTGATATTCTTTGTTTCTCTCTTCATCTTTGGATTCCTATCTAATGATCCAGGACGTAATCCTGGGCGTGAAGAATAAAAAAGGCGGTTTTTTTTCCTTGCTCAATTTCCCAATTTTGTTATGATTTTCGCTATTCTAGACAGTGAACTATGCTAAAATCAGAGAAAATAGTTCGGATTTTTTATTTTTATTTTAAAAGGAAAATCTCAAGTCATCAGAGGAGACGGAAAGAGAGGGATTCGAACCCTCGGTACGAATAAGTCGTACAACAGATTAGCAATCCGCCGCTTTCGTCCACTCAGCCATCTCTCCCACTTGAAAAAGGAGAATTACCCTGGTATGATTATGCATTAAATCAAAAAAGTCTTTCTTTATTTTTTATTTAATGATTTCATTTAATCTTTCGTTTTGATTCTATACTATAGACTATAAAGACTCATTAGATCCTAATTTCGATAGAGATTTATTTGATTAGTAATTTCATTCGAATTCCATTTCAATACCGAGGATATTTCCCATAGAAAAAAGGAAAGAAGCTTTCTTTCGTCTAAAAGATTTTTTGATACCCCGGCCTGGCTAGGTACTGACCAG